TATTCTATAGATTCTATTTTATTCTTATATTTTATTCTATTTTGAATATATATTTTTGAAATAGAATAAAATATAAGAATTTATTTCTATTATTCATTTTTGATTTTGAAATATTTAATTGATAAATACTTATCAATTATTAAATAATTTAGTATTCGAATTCCATTTTTTTCTATTCTAAAAAAAAATTATATTATATAAAATTATATTATACTATATTATAGTAATTTATTTGTTTTAATAAGAAAAAAATATATTCTGTACTGTATCTGTGTATTCTTTATTCCTACGAAACAAACTAGAACGATCTGAGAAGGGATATAATGAAATTCTTTGATTGGTTCTTCGCAAAAGAATGATTTCATTTTATTTACCTAATGGACCAAGATTAATTCTAACAAATAAAAAAATTCGAAATAATAAAAACTTTTATTTTTTTATTCGAAACGCCCCGTGATCCTCAACCAATTTTGTGCTTCAATATAATTCTCGGGAGTAAGCGTTATCGCCTGTTTCCAATACTCAGCGGCTTGATCGAACCAAGCCTCCGCAATTTCAGAATCTCCCTGTTGAATGGCCTGTTCTCCCCGGTCGGAATAGGTGGGTCAATTCCTTTCCTTAGAACCGTACTTGAGAGTTTCCTACCTCATACGGCTCCGCAGCCAATTCTTTTGGTGTCCTTTTTTTACCTATCAAATCGAAGGGAAAAACGGAATGAGATTTCTTATGGATCTATCCCACTCTTCGGGGTAACCAAAAGAGGTTAATCGCATGAGTTTCAAACTTTCATTTTGATTAATAATCAGTTTTATCTTTTCTCCCACCTGCGGAAGAATAAAGCATACATAGGTATTTACTCCTATCGTTAGTATTTTCTGCAAGGTAACTATCTCGGTTTCATATAGAAATTTTTTCATATCTAAACTTATATAGAATCTTTGAAAAAGGCTTTCCATAGGTAAGAAAGAAAAGACTTACTATCTTTGGGATCTGATCCTACACCGCCGCTCAATACCTTAGTGGACCGACTCTATTACATAAGTTAATTCCCAACTTCTATCTATCTTATATATAGGCATAAGTAAGCAGTTCTTTTATTAATGTATTGGCCCAAAACCTCGTTACTAGATCTTTACGGTGCTTCCTCTCTATCAATTCTCGATTTTTTTTATCCATAGACATTAAAAAAGGGTATATAGGCATATCTTATTTCTTCATATTTTGACTTATATGAAGTTTCTTTCTTTGCTACAGCTCATAAAAATCGTCGTTTTGGACGATGCAGATGTAGCGAGCTTTTTTTTTAGTATTTACTAGCAGATTTGGTCTTCCTTTTTCTTTCTATAGTGGAGATAGTCGCACGTAATGACAGATCACCGCCATATTATTAAAAGCTTGGGGTAAGAATGGGTTTCGTTCTAGTGCCCTAAAATAATATTCTAAAGCTTTTGTATGTTCTCCATTACTTGTGTGGATAAGGCCTATATTGTAGAGTATATAACTTCGATCGTAGGGATCGATTTCTAGTCGCATAGCTTCATAATAATTCTGTAAAGCTTCCGCATAATTTCCTTCGGATTGAGCTGACATCCGTTACGGTCGTCATTCGATTCAAAGAATCTCCGTTCCAGAACCGTACGTGAAATTTGCATCTCATACGGCTCCTCCTTTAATATGCATAATGAGAATAAGAAACACATGGAATCAAAAAGGGGTGCAATATTTTCATTATGGACTGAGCGGGGCTAGCGTTTTTACAAAAAATATCTAGCCAACCTTCTTTCGAAAGAGCTTTTACTAACATCAAACGTCTTGATACTGAATAGAAAGGATAACTCCAGCAATTCCTTTGTCCTCAACGCCTCCTAATTTCCAGGAAATAGTCACTTCAACAGTCTTCGATGGTTATATGGATAACCAAAGTACGAACGAGATGGATATTTGTTGTCCCAACCATTTTTGTTAGTCCCAATCCAGATACGAGAGGGGAGTAGGTAGGTAATTTTTAACAAAGCTTTTGTGTTGTCGATTGCTGGGTGTAGTGCTTCTTCCCCTATGCCGCCTATTGATACTATATTACCAGGAAGTAGGATTGACCCGTAATACAGAACACAGAGGTGTAACCTTTCGCTCAATACTAAAATCGATAACTGAAGCATAGTATTTGAGGCTGCATCAATCGAGGATACACGACAGAAGGAATTGTTCTATTTCTAAACTTCACCTTCAACAAGCGTAGGTTTATTTCAATAATATAGAAGTTTATTTCAATAATATAGAATAAGAATATTTTTTCTTTCTATCTCAAATCGTATGCCTTTTTCGTAAAACTAGAAGCAGTAAAATTGAATTAAAAAAAAAAAAGAATCAAATCACACCATCTCTGTAATAAGTAAATGCCTCTTTTTCTCCTGAAGTTGTCGGAATTATTCGTAATAAGATATTGGCCACAATTGAAAAGGTCTTATCAATAAAATTTCCATTTATACGTGATCTAGGCATAGGTATCAATCCATTCTATAATTCTTCTCATTACCCTTTCTTTGGGGGAAAATGATCCCACAAACAAAGGATTTTTACAGTACGAAATAACATAAAAGCAGATTCATTTCCAAACAAAATAAATTTAATGAACCTTCTCCTACTACTTAATTTTTTTAATATTTAAAATTTTTTTTATTCCAATTATTCCAAATACTCAAATTGCTCCTTTTTCAAAAATCAATAACAAGAATCAATAAGAAATAAAATAGTTGAATCCTGTTCGAATTCATACAAAACAAATGTAGTAGTATAGGAACTATTCCAATTTCATCGAAGCGGAAGAATCAAGGAATTTTTCGATTAGGTCAAAAATCATTTTGATTGAATTATGATCTAAAGAAGAGTAAAGGAAAAAGAATCGAATAATCATTCTATGATGGAAATCAATAGAATAACTGTTTATTTTTCCTGTGTCCATAGCGAGTATACACTATACAACCAAATAGAAACATCCCCGGGATGATTCATGAATTTGTAATAGATCGATGAGATAAAGGATTTGTTAGTGAGAACTTTAAAACTAGAAAGGAATTTTCGAATTTTTATGGAATTGTCGTCTAAATCGAAATAGAACCATGGGTGAAGAGTATCCATTAATCATACATGGTCTAAAAAACATAAACCCATCAATCAATCAGTGGATTCGTTCAAATTCATTGATTTAATCCGGTCTATTTGGGCTGGTCATCCCTATCGAAACAAAAATCGAAAGTATTCATATAAATATGAATTAATTATAGTAATGTCTCGCTATTTCTTCGGTTTATGAGTCATAATCATTGTGTAGGAGAGATGGCCGAGTGGTTTAAGGCGTAGCATTGGAACTGCTATGTAGGCTTTTGTTTACCGAGGGTTCGAATCCCTCTCTTTCCATACTTTCGCCTAATTCGCCAACATTCCTAACTGTAACAAATCAAACAACAAGAAATACCATTTAATTTAGTAGTAGAACATAACAGTTAGGTCCTTCTTTTATTTTGATTTTAATATATATTTTACTTTTCATTGCTGCGGTACGTAAAATACTGGTAAAGTAAAGTACGGGCAAGGAATGAAAATCTTTCTGCCGATCTATGATACATGAATAGGAAAAATCCAGGGAGGGGTGGGATATATGAGTCGGAGAAAATCCGGACCAAACCCGTGACTTTAAACCTTAAGTCAATTTACTTTGGCAAAAGAAGGGGGCAAAATTGTCCGAACTCTTTGCTTTGTATTTTATTTAGGGTTAAGTCTGACGGGAATAATATTCTACCACTAGCAATTCATTTATTTTTAAACCGACCCACTTACTATCTATTATTTGATTGACTAATCCTTTATATGGGAATGGGTGAAGGGTCAAATGTTTGGGCAATTCCTTACGGGGGGATGAATCAAGATAATTTTTAATTAGAGTTCCGGATTTTTGTTCATCCCTCGCCATAATAGTATCTTGGGGTTTGCAACGATAACTTGGTATATCTACTATACGACCATTAACTAAAATATGTCTATGGTTAACTAATTGGCGGGCTGCCGGAATAGTCGGAGCCATACCCAACCTAAAAAGGATGTTATCCAAACGCATTTCAAGTAATTGTAGTAAAACCTGACCTGTTGACCCTTTGGATTTTCTAGCGATACGCACGTATTTAAGTAATTGTCGTTCTGTAATACCATAATGAAAACGCAATTTTTGTTTTTCTTCTAGACGAATACGATATTGAGATCTTTTCCCGGAACGTGATCGGTTTCTAAGATGAGTTTCGTCTCTAGGCCTTTTATTAGTTAATCCAGGCAAAGCCCCTAGACGGCGTATTTTTTTGAAACGAGGCCCTCGGTAACGCGACATAAAGACTCCTTTCTTTTTTCTTTATTTATTTTCTTTTTTTATATTTCATTTTACAAAAGAAATCGAAATTAAAACTGAACTAAATGATAAATGAAGCGAAATCCCCTGAAGTATTGTATTACAATAAATAATAAATAATGAAATGAATTATTATTGTATAAATATCCTATACGCTTTTTATTATATATTTAATTTTGTATTTTTATTTTAAAATATGTAAGTAAAATAAAAGTAAAAGAGAGGGTTAAATCTCCGCACACCAAATCAGGAAAAAGACTCTTTCTTTTCCTTTTATTCATATGAATAAGAAAAGAAAGGGGACCTTATTGTTTGTTCTTTGATTTCAAAAAATTATTCATCATGTAAAATAAATCGAACAAAAAAAAAAAAAAATAGAGAAAAGCCGGCTATCGGAGTCGAACCGATGACCATCGCATTACAAATGCGATGCTCTAACCTCTGAGCTAAGCGGGCTCACAGAAATTCTACATACATAGGAATTCGATAAACTATACCTTAGTCTAGGCTTAGCTATTAAATATTATTAACTATTCATTTTTATTCTTTTATAATAAAAAAAAATTTTATTTCAAATCAAATAAATATTGAATTTCGTTTTTTTTATTTCTTTCATTTCTATATATTTTTTATTTTTGTCTAGAATAATTAAATTCTATTTAAATTCTATTTCGTTCTATTTAGAAATTATATGAAATTTTATTTCTATTTAGTTTAGTGAGTCTATGAATTTTCAAATTCATTTCAAATCAAAATTGAAAATAATTATATTATTAATATAAATGGATATTTATTTTCATTTTTGTTTTTTGTTATAGTATATAGGTCTGCCCTAAGAAAAAAACCTAAAAAAAGGAAGGAAAGGATAAGAATAAAAAAATTCATTAAAAAAAATTCGAATTATAAGAATTTAGAATCGATAAAGATGAAATCCAGATAGATCATAATAACATAATAAGATAGAAGATATTCTTTTGCTTTCATTCAGAGACTAAGATGAAAAACAAAGAATCGAACCCTTGAGTATTAAAAATTGCATGGGAAAATAAAAGGATAAGAAGATATATATGGTATATATCCATCCATATTGAATTGCAGCTACAGAAATGATAGAATCATTTCTAATTAGACCAAATCAAAAATAAAATATAGGCTTTCGATAGAGATGAAAGAAGTTAGACAAAAAAGAAAAAAGGAGGAAACACCTTTCGATCTAGTAATCGGTATAGTAATCCGTATCAAATCTAATGAATTCGACGGTTCCGACATAAAAGAATAAAAAAGAGGGGGGAAAGACATTCCACTGAGATCCTAATTAAAAAAAAAAGAAAGGGGGATATGGCGAAATCGGTAGACGCTACGGACTTAATTGGCTTGAGCCTTAGTATGGAAACCTACTAAGTGAAAACTTTCAAATTCAGAGAAACCCCGGAATTAATAAAAATGGGGCAATCCTGAGCCAACTCCTTTTTTCAAAAAAAAAAAAAGAAAAAAATAAGGGTTCAGAAAGCAAGAATAAAAAAAAAAAAGGAAAGGTGCAGAGACTCAAAGGAAGTTGTTCTAACAAATGGGGTTGACTGTGTTGTGTTCTTATAAAAATTCTTCCGTCAAAACTTCAATAAAAAAAAAGGGTAAAGCATATACGTAGTGAACTATATCAAATGATTAATGACAACCCGAATCCGTAATCTGTATTTATATATATATAATCTGATAATCTGAATTATATTTTATATAATATGAATATGAAATATATATTATAAAATAGATAATTCTATCTAAATAAAAATTTTAGAATATGAAATGAAAAAATTTATATTAAAAAAAGGAAGAATTGTTGGGTTATGAATCGATTCCAAGTTGAAAAAAGAATCAAATATTCATTTACTCCATAGTCTGATAGATCTTTTGAAGAACTGATTAATCGGACGAGAATGAAGATAGAGTCCCGTTCTACATGTCAATACTGACAACAATGAAATTTATAGTAAGAGGAAAATCCGTCGACTTTAAAAATCGTGAGGGTTCAAGTCCCTCTATCCCCAAGAGCTTATTTCACTCCCTAACTAGTTATCCTTTTTTTATTAACAGTTTGAAGGTGGCTATGCTCCTCATTTTTTTGTTTTCAATTTCAAAAGGGCTAAAGGCTCCGGACGGAAATGCTTTTCCCCTATCACAAGTCTTGTGATATACGTACAAATGAATATCTTTGAGCAAGGAATAATCATTTGAGTGATTCACAATCAATATCATTACGCGTACTAAACCTTAAATAAACTTAGAGACAAAGGAAACAAAGTCCTTCTTTTTGAAGACCAAAGAAATTACGGCACCTAGATAAGCCTTTGTAAGACCTTTCGTCCTTTTAATTGACATAGACCCGAGTTCTCTATTAAAATGAGTAGATGTTGCGCCAGAAGGGGGAATGGTCGGGATAGCTCAGCTGGTAGAGCAGAGGACTGAAAATCCTCGTGTCACCAGTTCAAATCTGGTTCCTGGCACATGATTAATTTTTTGACGAGTATCCATTCTAGAAATTAACCAATATGGATTGATGTACATATTCATTAATAGTCGAGATCATGACACATACGTAAGTTATTTATTTAGTTATCGCGCAATATACCCCATCTATTTTTTAGATAGATGGATAGATAGTTTTTAAAATAAAGAATTTCATTATGTTTTCTTTTTTTTTTTTCATATTGTGTCTCCTCTCATGCAAAATGAATAGATTTTTAATACTTCATACATATTCCAAAAGGTTACATTAGTTAGTTGAAATGCCCAAAAAACTAAGAGGATGGGGGTACCGGTATAGCGACCCCCTCCTCGAATGTCGGGGGGGGGGGGGGGCGACCCCCTCCTCGAATGTCGGGGGGGGGGGGGTGTTGGTTTTCTGGCATCCCCCCCACCAGGCACGACCCCCCGTGTCCTTGTTTTTCCTTTACCGGGGGGGGGTTGTTGATTCTCTGATATCCCCCCTACAATAGAGAATCGGATACCCTCCCCCCCCCCCCCCACCCCATATCTTTTTCCATTTCTTCATACATTATATGACTTTCTGTAGCCCGTCTAAGTAAGTGATTATGCGCGGTACAAAG